TCCGAAACAAAGGAGACTAAACAGGAACAAGAGGGATCCACCGAAGAAGACCCTTCCCTTTGTTCGGAAGAAAAGGAGGATCCGGACAAAATAGATGAAACGGAAGAGATCCGAGTGAATGGAAAGGAAAAAACAAAGGATGAATTCCACTTTCACTTTAAAGAGACATGCTATAAAGATAGCCCAGTTCACGAAGATTCTTATCTTGATACCTATCAAGGTAATTGGGAATTGGGAAGACTTAAAGAAGAGAAAAATGAAAACACTTTTTTCTCGTTTGAAAAACCTTTTGTTACTTATTATTATTATTCTCTAAAATTGAGAAAAAAATAAAAAAATTAATAAAAATATTGATACATAAGATAAATACAAGAATAGATAAGACGAGATTCGTCCACCTCCCATATATTTAATCCCTTCCCCTATAAAAAAACTTGCAACACCAACACCATTTGTAATTCCATCAATTATACGTCTGTCAAAAAACTGAGTTAGTTCGGTTAATCCTCTTATACCCACAGTAAAAACTCTAGTATAAAAAATATCTATGTAACCACGATTATATGACCAATTGTATATCACATTTTTTATTGGGTCCACGAGAATTCTTTTAGGACCCCCTTTTACAAATGAATTGATTAAATCCAAATTCTGGAAAAATGAATAAGCGGATCCATATAAAATATATGCTATGAATAGTCCGAAAATTGCTATACTTACTGAAAAAATGGCATTTGTAAAAAATTCATCCAAATTTACAGAATAATTAGAACTTGAATGTAAAAGATTTGTTGATGGGGTTAACCATTTCGATAATATATCAAATACTCCTTGATCAAAAGAAATTCCTATTGATCCAACGAACAAAGTAAATAGTACTAATACAAGAAGAGGAAATAGCATAGTATTATCCGATTCGTGAGGATACATGGAAGTATATTTATTTCCAAAGTAAGTACTAAAGTATCGTATCCTATTTCTTACATTATTATCAATTTTCGATCTATCTTTTGAAAAAAAAGAAACCTTTTTATTCATTGTTGATAAAAGTAAATTTGGATTGACTCCTTTTGGAGTTCCTTTTCCCCATAGAGATATGGAATAGAACGAACCATTTTTAGTGCTACTGTAATTTTGAAAATGAACACGTAAATACCCATCAAAGGTAAGTAAATATACCCGAAACATATAAAATGCGGTTAATCCTGCTGTGAAATAAGCTATTACTGCGAAAATTGGTGAATACAACCAACTATCATTAAGAATTTCATCTTTGGACCAAAAACAAGCAAGAGGTGGAATACCACAAAGAGAAAGTGTACCCAATAAAAAGGTAGTTCTTGTAATTGGAACATATCTTGTTAAACCACCCATAAGAACCATATTCTGACTTTTATCTGGTGAATATCCAACAATAGGTTCCATTGAATGAATAATAGATCCGGATCCCAAAAACAATAAAGCTTTTGAATAGGCATGAGTGATCAAATGGAATAAAGCAGCTCGATAAGAACCTATACCTAGAGCTAACATAATATAACCCAATTGAGACATTGTAGAATAGGCTAAGCTTCTTTTAATGTCTCTTTGAGCAAGGGCCAAAGTAGCCCCTAATAATAGTGTTATTACACTTATTAAAGAAATGAAATTCATTATATAGGGTATGACTATGAAAAGAGGAAGAAGCCGAGCTACAAGAAAAATTCCTGCTGCTACCATAGTAGCAGCGTGTATAAGAGCCGAAATAGGAGTGGGTCCTTCCATAGCATCAGGTAACCATACGTGAAGGGGGAATTGTGCGGATTTAGCAACTGCACCGACGAATAATAAAGAAGCACACAAAGTAGCAAATAAAGAATTGACCCCATTATTCTGGATTAAGTTATTAGTTATTTCGAACAAATCCCGAAATTCTAAACTACCTGTTATCCAATAAAAACCTAAGATTCCTAACAATAAACCAAAATCCCCTACACGATTAGTTACAAAAGCTTTTTGACAAGCACTTGCTGCAATTGGTCGTGTGAACCAAAACCCTATTAATAAATAAGAACACATTCCCACGAGTTCCCAAAAAATATAAATTTGTATCAAATTGGAACTAGTAACTAATCCCAGCATAGAAGTATTAAAAAAACTCATATAAGCAAAAAATCTCAAATATCCTTGATCGTGATACATATACTTGTCACTATAAATAAGAACCATGATTCCAACAGTAGTAATTAGTATTGACATAATAGAAGTAAGTGGATCGATCAAGTATCCGAACTCTAAGGAAAAATCATTATTGATGGTCCAAGACCATAGATATTGATAGATAAAACTTCCATTTATTTGTTGAATAGACAGATTGGCCGAAAACACCATAGCTATACTTAAGAGTAAAACACTAGGAAAAGCCCACATGCGGCGAATATTTTTTGTTGCTGTCGGAATAAGTAGAAGTCCAAATCCTATTGACATAGTAACTGGAAGTGGAAGAAAAGGTATTATCCACGCATATTGATATGTATGTTCCATAAGAAAAGAAATTCTTTTTTTTCTTATAATTGCAAATTGTTTCCGATTCACCAATTCTTATCTTTTTTATCCTTTTAGAAAGGAACTATAATAAAAAAAAAATCACAAAAAAAAAAAGATATGAAAAAAAAGTCAAATATTGGGATTCTTAATTATTCTTATTTTTTCTCAGATATTTGAAATATTCAAAAATTGACAATTGGTTGATCAAAAAATATGACCAAATAACTATGTAATAACTATGTCAAATAACTATGTAAAGTAAAGGCAATTACCTAGTAGTTATTTTAATAACTAAGAAAAGATTAAAGGAATATGAGATTTTTTTAATAATTTTCTTAAAATGCTATTATTATTTATTAGATTTTTATATTTTTTTTGGTGATTTTGGTGATTAATAAACATATTACATATTATATAGTATAGTAAATTATAGTATAGTAAATATAGTAAGGAAAAAGAGTTACACCAAAAAAAGAGTACTTTTTTTATTCGAATATAGATACTATGATCCATATTTGAATAAAAAAAAATACCTAGTTTTTCTAGTCCATTTTGGGAGTGGAGTAATTACCTAACTTGTTGTGTAACTGATTGATTGGATTGAAATCCAATAAAGAAAACTTATGTTTATCGGAAATCTTATGATACTCCTTACTTCGTATATAACTGAAATAAAAAAAAACTTTGGTTACCTAAGTAATGGAATGTCTTGTTTAACAGATTAAGTACTAGTTCTAATTGGAATTAGAATTATGGACATAGCATTCTGGACTTAATCAATTTGGATTTTCCCTTATTTTCTTCTATTTTTTTTCCCTTGTGTCATTTCATTTATATATGTGATGTGTGATGCGCGCGTACATATTGATATATATATCACATATATATGTATATATAAATATATTTGTATTATATATATATATATGTTAAAGTAAAAAAACAATATATATTAAAAAAAGTATATTAAAAAGATTATCCACATACACAGAATAAGTATAGATAATAACTAAAAAGAACGATCCATTTTGAAGAATACATGTCTTTCACATACAACGATAAAAAGAGGAATCCCCTTTTTTTGA